CGCTTTTCATTCCAATTTTCCTATTTCTTGTTCGGAAAAATAGTTGAACCAATTCCGGGAATTCCGTATTCAAGTCAATGATGCATTACATTAATTATATTCATAAAAATTTTTATAAAATAATAAAAATCTCAAAATATTGAATTCTATTTTTTTCTTATTTCTTATTAATTTAATAAAAAAATAAAGTAAAAGCGGGTAGCGGGAATCGAACCCGCATCGTTAGCTTGGAAGGCTAGGGGTTATAGTCGACGTTGATTCATCATTTTTAACGTCTCTAATTCAAAACTGAACGTGAAACTTTGGTTTCATTCGGCTCCTTTATGGAAGATGTATAAATTCCTATATTAAGACATGAACGAAAAAAAAAATTCCACCCATAACATCTATGTCAGCTTTTCTGTCTGAATGTATTCAGAACAACCCGCTTTCTAGACGATCCCTATAGAAAAGAGGGGGATTATATTATAACAACCTTTCTAGTTACTTCGTTCTCTATTTCTATGTGAGAGAATCCTTAGGAAAAGCATTTTGTTTCTACCGAGCTAAAACAATTTGTCGATGTCTCTAGTAAACCAAAGTCATTGTTTAATAGCCATTTTGCTTCAATTTCCGTAATACAAATTCCAAATTAAAGATTTAGTTACGATTAGAAAGCCACTTTCTATCTTTATCCATGGATCCTTTACTTATACTTATTCAATTAGAAGTATTGATCTAATTAAAAAAAAAAATTATGTTTCGTAATCTCATAATCCAATTTTTCAATTTTGAATTGATTCTTGGATACAAATCACGAGAATGTATATTCTTCCTCGAATTTTTCATTGAGAGGTAAAGGATTAAATCCTTTTAAGAAATAAAGTTTTTGGTCGGAATGAAATATTAATCAAACCGAAAGACCCCTTAACTATATAAAGGATTATAGAACGAATCACACTTTTACCACTAAACTATACCCGCTACAATCCGATTATTGTATATAAATGAACCTTTTGTCGAACAAGAAAATGGGTCGTAATAAAAAGTTAAAAGAGTAAAAAGAAAGGATAGGATCATAAAATAATCATGAAAATTAGAGCGTTTACGTGTTGTATCAGAGAACCCAATGAGATTCGGAAAAGAGAATTCATTAAATTTCAATAACTAAAACTAAATAACAAGTGTTTTTTTGCCGGAGGTTTTTGACCTAGACGTCTCGACAAAACTACTTAAGCCATAACATACATGAAAATGTATTGTGCAAGAATCCACAGCTCCCTTTTTGTTATTTATTTACTTTACTAAAATAAAAGGAATAAAGAAAATAAAGAATAAATATAAAAAATTAAGATAAGAAACGACACTTTGATTCGATATCATTTGATTCTATATCATAGAAATCAAAAGAGTTTTTTTTTTTCCAATCGTAATAACAAGCAAGTATTTTAGTTTTCAAATAAAAAAAAAATGATTTATGATTCGTTGGAACAATAAATGGCGGGCCCGGCCTGGTCAGTACTTAGCCGGGCCGTGGAACTAAAAAGCACTCTCGGATGAAAAAAAAATATTATGAAGGGCTCTTTCAATCCTTATTTTTTATAATGTAACATAGTATTATCCTTTTTCAATTGGGAGGAGAGATGGCTGAGTGGACTAAAGCGTCGGATTGCTAATCCGTTGTACGAGTTTTTCGTACCGAGGGTTCGAATCCCTCTCTTTCCGTTTTTGTTGATGACTTGGTATTTTCTTTCGAATTTTTCGCGAGCTCTTTTTATTTTTAATAGTTAAAAATGTGTAATAGATAAAATCCTACTAAGAACATTTAAAAATCAAGCAAGGAAAACAAAAACCTTATCTTTTATTCTTCACGTCCAGGATTACGTCCTGGATCATTAGACAGGAATCCGAAAATAAAGAGAGAAACAAAGAATATCACTACCGTGTAAACAAATAGTTTGAGAGTAAGCATTACATAATCTCCAAGATTTTTTTTAGTAAAAAAGAGAATAGATTCTCCGTTTTTATACCGCATACCCTACTATTTTGATTTTTTATTTTGACACCAAGAAATAAAGTGGGGTGATCCAGATTTTTCGCGGTTGTACAAGAATTTCAATATTTGAATTGAGGGTGTAAGACTTATCTGATCTTATCAATTCTTTTCTTTGAATTTTTTTTTTTTTCAATAAATCATGAATTTGTCTAGACATTATTAAATTAAAGATATCATCGAAAACTTACAGCAGCTTGCCAAACAAAGGCTAAGAGAAAAAAAAACAGAGGTATTACTGGCATAACATCTACGATTGGATTTAAAAAAGCGTAGGCCTCGGGCAATTTGGCGACGAAAAAACTACTTGAATAAAGAGCAGAATTAAGACAGATACAGATCAAACTAAATATATTAAGCATAACAAACATTTTGTTCTTGAGGATAATTGTATTTTATTTATTTTGATTGAGTTATTAATAAATTGAGTTTTTTATTATTTTATTATTATAAATATGTTATTATTCATAGATGTTATTATTCATAGAAAAGAAAAATGAATAAAAAGAAAATAAGATAGACCAAAAAACTTTCTTTGATTTGAACTCACCCAATCAAAAATCCTTCAATTCTCAAATCAAAAGAGAATAGAATAAACCATACTTTCATACAATATCTTAATTGAATTATATGTAATGATCAATAAATTCTGTTTAATTCTACGTCTACATGTATAAAAATTCTAGTAATCTATTTTATAGATAATAGATATTTAGACTTGAGTTGACGAACAACCAGTACCAATATTAGTGTTTATTAGTGTCGACTAGAAATGGGGCGTGGCCAAGTGGTAAGGCAACGGGTTTTGGTCCCGCTATTCGGAGGTTCGAATCCTTCCGTCCCAGAACATACCTGACCCACGATCATTTTATTAATCTATAATTTTATTAATCTATAATAAAAAATAAAATATATATCTATATCATAATCTATATCATAATAAAATATATCAAAATAAAGATTGTCTTTTCGACCAGTCTTCCGTTTAAGAGTATAATATTGTTATAGAATGTGATTCTTATTTCTTTTTTTTTTTTTTTTTTTATTATTAATCATATCTTTTTCACAAATTTAATCGAGTTCAAATAACACGCATATGAAACGAAATTTTTATTTGTTAAATATTACTGATTTTACAATATGAAATACGAAAAAATAACAACCTAAATCTTCAATCTTTCCTTACATCAGTCTTTTTTTTTATTAATCATTGATGGTTTAATCCAATATGGATTTATCTTTCTCTTAATGATGATAAAAAGCGAATGGTACTTACTGTAAAACCTTATGCAAATAATGATATAGGGTAGGAAACTATTCAATCAATTAAATCTTTTTAATGATTTCTTATGAGTTCTTAGTACTCTAAGAAGTGTGAAATTGTTGAATTTATCCTATCACGTTACTTGAAGATAGAGATTCAAAATAACTTGTTTATTCGTGTTTATTTATTCATGTTATGTTAGTTATAATAAAAAAAAATTATAAACAATGGGGTTAAATTGATTGAATTCTTGTTGAGACTTCGTCATACATTATCCATTCTTCATATAGAAGAAAAAAGTATATATTATTATGTACCGACCGAACCGATGATTATTCACGATTCCATAATTGAATCAATTACATACTGGTTCCAAACTGAAGGAATGTTATGGTAAAACTTCGTTTAAAACGATGTGGCAGAAAGCAACGTGCGACTTGAAGGACATGATCAGCTGTGGATTCTTACATCCACCACTTTTTTATATTATATAGGAACGAAAGTGCTCTTGGCTCGACATCATTTGTTCTGTTCCACTGGAACCCTCATTTTTGAGAGTGTTGCCATGTAAATAGTACACGATGGAGCTCGAGTAGAACGTATTGATTAATTTCTCAAGGGCAAGAATCTAAGGTTAGTATCGATCAATAAATTGGAACAACTTCGTAAGTATATTTTAGATATATAAATCTAAAGGATCCAATTCGATAAAATTTAAAAGTTAATTTTGTTTGGAATTGGTAAAACTCTTTTGATCAAATCAAAAGTAAAGTGTATTACGTAGGAATCAACCATTCATATGATTCTTTGATAGAAAGAAATCAAAAAAAATGGTATGTTGCTGCCGTTTTGAAACGATTTAAAGATCACCGAAGTAATGTCTAAACCCAATGATTCAAGGCAAAGATAAAGATCCTGGAACAAGGAAATACCGTTTTCAATTGTCTCAACAACCAGATCATATTTAAGAATCAAAATAGATTCTAAAGGAGACAGACAAAAAGGGTTAGAGACCACTCAATAAATTTAATACCTAAAAGGTTTCTTTTGAGTTATTTGAGAGTTATTCAACTTGAGTTATGAGGATACAAATAATTTTTTTTTTTGGGGGGGGGGGAAGACTAAGAAAAAGTATTTAAACTAAAATCAATAATATAATGAATTTGATGATTTTATGGATCTATTTGATATTATGATTCTATACATAGACATAATTTAGAATTTTCTCGAGCCGTACGAGGAGAAAACTTCTTATACGTTTCTAGGGGGGGGGGGAGTATTGTTCATCTATCCCAATGAGCCATTTATCGAATCGTTGCAATTGATGTTCGATCCCGACGAGAGGGAAGAGATCTTCGTAAAGTGGGTTTTTATGACCCGATAAAGAATCAAATCTATTTAAATGTTCCTGCTATTCTATATTTCCTTGAAAAAGGTGCTCAACCTACAGGAACTGTTCATGATATTTCAAAAAGGGCGGGGGTTTTTACGGAACTTCGCCCTAATCAACAAATAAAATTCAATTAATGAAATAAAAAAAATGTGGATGATTTGTATATAGCCTTGTATAACCTTTTTGTTTCTTTGCTATTTCCTCTTTTGTTCTATTTATATCATACTAAATTTATTATTGTTACTATAAAAGAGTGTCTTTTATAACGACAAAAATCTATTTATATTTTATTGATATAAATTTTATTGATATATATAAAATAGATAGAAAAAGATTAAGTGAATAAATAAATGAAGTAATCGGGTCTATAAATATAAAATTTTGAGATTACTGTCAATGAGTTAAGGAACAAATAAAAAAACACAAAGGATTTCACTTGCTTATTTTAGTGAATAAACCTCATTTTTTTACTTAATTTTTTTTTCCACCAATATTGTATCAATGTTGTGTTGTATAGAAATATTATATATAGTGCCAATCCAACACAAGTCCTTAGTTTTTTTTTTTTTCTTATTTTTTCTTATAACTTATAATTCTAATTGATTGAAATTGGAATTGTTAGTTAGATTTATAAATTGTTTTTTCTTTTGTATTCTTTTCTCAACATTCATATTGACAACAGTGTATCAAATAAATATAATCCGATCGTGGATAAAAGGATCCATTTATATCTCCGTCCCATAGCTTTTATTTCATTCAAATAATGGGTTCTTGTATTTTCTGTGATACAAGAAGTCTTTTTTTGATTAAGATTAAACTCAATAAAATCTATATATACTATAGAATTAATGGATGTATTTTTTAATATTTTACTTTATCCCTATTTTTATCTGAGAATTTTTTCATCGGATCTGCTCATTTTTATTATGTTCAGAATCTAATCAATTAGAATTTAAAAAATTTGTGCTATTTTAATGTTTTGATTGGTTTGGATTGCGTTGTGCAATTCAATCTTTTTTTTTATTGAGATTCCGATTGTATCTACACATTCTAATTATTTTATTTGGGTTGCTAACTCAACGGTAGAGTACTCGGCTTTTAAGTGCGGCTAGCATCTTTTACACATTTGTATGAAGCAAAAGATTCGTCCATACCATCGGTAGAGTTTGTAAGACCACGACTGATCCTGAAAGGAATGAATGGAAAAAGCAGCATGTCGTATCAATGGATAATTCTAAGAATATTTCATTCTTACCGAATAGGTCCAAAACCTTATTAAAATTGTTTGAATTCTTGTCGTGTAATAAAAAAAATGAATTTGGTCGAGTGAATAAATGGGTAGAGCCCTACTACGGTTCCAATTATAGGGAAACAAAAAGTAATGAGCTTCTGTTCTTAATTTTTGAATGATTACCCGATCTAATTAGACGTTAAAAATATATTAGTGCTTAATACGGGAAAAACTTTTCCCATGAGTGGATTATAAATTTCTTATGAGTCCTAATTATTAGCTATTACCCATTATGGGGTATAGATAAATGTGTAGAAGAAGGCAGTATATTGATAAAGATTTTTCAAAATCAAAAGAGCGATTGGATTGAAAAAATAAAGGACTTCTAACCATCTTGTTACCCTAGAATGAACATAAATCAATTAGATGGAAAAAGAGAGGCTAGAGAGTCTGTTGATGAGTCTTACTTGTTCCGAGGTATTTTCTTACTATAATACCTTGTTTTGACTGTATCGTACTATGTATCATTTGATAACCCAATAAATCACCTATTTCTTTTCTTGTTCACATTAAAAATGGAAGAATTTCAAGGATATTTAGAACTAGATAGATATCAGCAACATGACTTCCTATACCCACTTATCTTTCGGGAGTATATTTATGCACTTGCTCATGATCATGGTTTAAATAGATCGATTTTGTTGGATAATGTAGGTTATGACACTAAATATAGTTTACTAATTATAAAACGTTTAATTAGTCGAATGTATCAACAGAATCATTTGATAATTTCCGCTAATGATTCTAACCAAAAAAAATTTTTTGGGTACAACAAAAATTTGTATTCTCAAATGATGTCGGAGGGATTTGCAGTCATTGTGGAAATTCCGTTTTCCCTACGATTAGTATCTTCCTTAGAGGCGACAGAAATCGTAAAATCTTATAATTTACGATCAATTCATTCAATATTTCCTTTTTTAGAGGACAAATTCCCACATTTAAATTATGTATCAGATGTACTAATACCCTACCCCATTCATCTGGAAATCTTGGTCCAAACCCTTCGCTATTGGGTGAAAGATCCCTCTTCTTTACATTTATTACGACTCTTTCTTCACGAGTATTATAATTGGAATAGTCTTATTACTCCAAAAAAAATTATTTTTTCAAAAAGTAATCCACGATTATTCTTGCTCCTATATAATTCTCATGTATGTGAATACGAATCCATTTTACTTTTTCTTCGTAATCAATCTTCTCATTTACGATTAACCTCTTCTGGTATCTTTTTTGAGCGAATACATTTCTATGAAAAAAAAAAATATCCTGTAGAAGAAGTCTTCGTTAATGATTTTCCGGCCGCCATCTTATGGTTCTTCAAGGATCCTTTTATGCATTATGTTAGATATCAAGGAAAATCTATTCTGTCTTCGAAGGATACCCCTCTTCTGATGAATAAGTGGAAATATTATCTTGTCAATTTATGGCAATGTCATTCTTATGTGTGGTCTCAACCAGGAAGGATTTATATAAACCAATTATCCAAGCATTCCCTTGATTTTTTGGGTTATTTTTCAAGT